GTTGAGCTTCAAGAGCAAGCGATATAAATCTTCTTTGCCTAAAAAAAAAGACAAGAAAGAAAGCCGCAAGAGTCGGCCAAAAAGCCGTATCGCGCGAGGCGCTCACGTTTTTTTTGGCTGGTTGCGATCAGATGTAGGAGAGAAGTTCGTTTAGGAGCCACCGCATATGTTGACTCTTGAATTGATTCGTGAGATTTGCGATCGCTCTTTCCTCCCGCCTCGCAGGTCCTCAAAATCCCCTAGAGTATTCAATGAAAAATGGTTTGATCATTCAATGGATCAAGCAAGGTGTTGATTTTTCAACCAGAAAGCTAAGTTTTCAGGAACCTAGGTAATAAAATGAATAGTATCCCGATCAAACAAGAGACTTTTCTTACTGACCTTACTAAGGAATGAACTTTTGGTCTCTCATTTTCTCTTTTTAGGATTGTTCGGGAGACATGGTCCAAGCCCGGTGAGAGGAATTGCAATACGACTTCCTACTTCCTACTACAATCGTCGCAGCTTGCGACTAACACCAGCTCCTAGATCGGATCAGAACTTTCATTCTCGGCAGACCTAGCAGCTTCCTTATTTAAACGCGTAAGAAGGCTTAGGTTCTTGAAGAACTTATGAGTTTTCTGTCTTTCCAGCCCTGCTTTGTAGTGAGGGAAGCCGATTAGTCTTTGCGAGAGGGCGTGGGCTTCCGTCCTTCCTTGCCTTGCAGATCTTTCCCTGCTGCTATACGTAACTGCGACGGTATTCTCTGTCTTTTCTTTGTTTGTTGTAGGCTCGACCGATAGGGACATTTATGGATTCATTCCTGGGGTCTTTATTTGAAGTTCAGCAAACCCGTAGAGAGAGCGGGCTACACCTAGCTTAGCCTATCTTGATGAACCAGACAGATCCGCCCCAGATAATGACCTTCATTCAATTGTTGTTTCTATCCGCAGCCCCTTGTATAGGGTTCCAAACCTTAACAAGCTATCAAACTGACTAGAGGTGTATAGATACCGATATGCAACTGAAATACCTTAAACGGGGTATCAATATGGGCAAGGTGCTTCTTTTTCGACTCGGTTGACCAAATCTCTCACCGGAGATAGTTCAACTACAACCTGGTCGTTCTGGGTCATCAAGGGTAGTTTCAATTCAATTCTCAGGTGGGACGAGATCCTAATCTGTGATTGGCTTTGCTCCCCGATTTGGATCTGCTGTTCGAACCAAGTGAATCGCTTTTGTGGTTTAAATGCTGCTAGCCCCAATGCTGCTCGCTTTTCTTTTTGATTCCGGTGGATCAATGGGTTGCCGCACCGGCCTCAGATCTCGACCCGGGTGAGATACTGCCTTCTATGTATGCCTTTGTGGGTGATGCTAATGATCCTACAGCTCGTATAGTATAGAAAGAGTTTCAATAACAGAGGCTGGTAGCGGTCCAACCAATGAATGCTCTTATTTTTTCCTCTTCTCCATAGGGGAATCGATGAGAGATGCGAACAAAGGCTGCGTAGGCACGAGTATCTAAGCTTCAGTCCCAGCGTAAACGCCCCTTATGGTTTCGATACTAGTACCAGCAGCTTCCCTACCACCACCTCGCCCAAGATCTATTCCGGTTCCAGTCGAAGAACCACCGGGCCGGCCACCCGAGGAAATATATAAGATTGAATTCATACATTCAATTCCTTATCAAACATGTCTTTCCGGGCCTAGTATCTGGCTCTAGTTATTCCTTCTGGTACTTGTACCTGTAAATCAACTCGACTCTTTCCGGCACCCGTTTCTGGCCAATCCTATCTTTCTTCTTCGCTGCCTTCTGGCTCGTCTAGTTCGGAATGGGATGTGGAGGGGATTGTGGTCGGATCGATTCCTTCTGACTCTACTCACTCTCTTTCCGTCACTCGTTCAGGTCAATGTCTTTCAGGGCATCGATGCATGTTTTTCGTGTACTCCTTTCTGTCAATAAATCTTGTTATTCATTCCTGGTCCTTCTTTCTTTCACTAGTCATTCTTGATGACACTTGTTTTTCAGCAAAGTCATTTTCCCTCGAAAAGTGGTACTTGAATCTCACATCTTAAAAAAACCCCGTATTTTGAGATAGCAGCACTGCCGGATGCGTAACAGATTCCTTCTCCTAGCCAGGAACTAGAACCATCTTCCGTCTTAGCCCGATTAGACCTCTTGATAGATTAGTTGGCAAGATGGTATCTTACTCTTACGACTTGAAGTCGGCTACCGACAGGTGGCCTATTCTATTATTGTTTGAGATAATGTGCTCGATAGGTCATTTGCTTCGGCAATAGTAAACTCTGCCTTTGCTTGTAACATATTTGATGTCCCGTTTGTAAATAAGAAAGGGTCATCAGTGTGTTTTGTCGCAGGGCAACCTCTCGGATACTATTCGTCGTGGCCCCTGTTTGCACTATCACACCATTTCGTAGTGTGGTGGTGTGCGAACAGAGTGTACCCAGCTTTACAGAGTACGCTGTCCTCGGTAATGACGTGCTTATAGCCGATGAGGCTGTAGCCTTGGTGTATCACGATCTTCTCCTTGGACTCGGGGTTAAAATCAGTAAACAAAAGTCCCTGATTTCGAGGTCTTCCTAGTAGGAACCGGGATCATGAACCAGTTGTTCAATTTCTCCCCTCTTGCAGCGAGGCGGATAGTACTCTCATCTGGAATGTCAAACTTTCGAGTGACTGTGGCACTGAGTTCTTCTTGTTGTTCAAAGAACCAGGGCATGATCTCTGGTGGTAGATCATCATAATAAAAGACTTCTCGCAGATCTTTGTGGATTGCCCCCTTGCTTGTAGGAGGATTCAGACTCATCATTGGAGGTATTGGTTTAATGACCTCGTAGACTTTTGATAGAGGAATGGACCCTGACTGATTGGAATACTCGTCAAGGCTCTTTCGTCGATGGTCTTCAATGGCCTTTTGCCTATCTCGGCGAGTAGGAGTGAACCCTATGCCAAATGTGTGATCGGCTTTCGGAAGCTCGATCGGATTAAGCCTGCCTTGGAGGTCAGTGCCCATCCCTTTGTCAGGTTGGAAGCCATTCTCTCTCAGAACTTTGGCTATCATGTGACTGCTGCCAGATATCGCAGGTTCAGTCGGAGTGGCGTTCTCGGGAACGAAGGTAGTGGGGACAATTTCAGACGTGTGATAAAACTAGGCCTGATTTTGTCTTCCACATCTGAGCTTGGGAAGTCAGAGGGATGGATCTTGGCCAAATCCTCTGCTGCCTTAATTGTCACCAAGTATCCGTTGAGGATATACTTCAAGCATTGGTGAAGTGATGATGCGACTGCTCCAGTTGAGTGGACCCAAGGGCGTCCGAGCAGGAAGTTCTAAACTGCCGGGAGTTCAAGAACTTGGAAGGTTACACTGAAGATCTCCGGGCCAATTTTCATGTCCAAGTTGATTTCTCCAAGAACTGTGCTTGGGGTACCGTCAAAGGATCGAACGATGGTTCGGCAGGGGCGCAAAGCAGATCGACTTATCCCTAATCTGTTGAGGGTAAGCATAGGACATATGTTCAGTGCGAATCCGTTGTGAATTAGGACCCGTGATATTCTATTATCCTATCTCTGCAATTGACCGTTATGTGGAGAGGATCGTTGTGTCCGGTTCCTTCAGGATTCTTAAACGTCGGTGAAGGAAATGATATTGGTGGATAGGACTTGCCCTACCAGGTTCTGGAAGCTTTCTGTAGAGATACTAGAGGGTACATGGGCTTGATTGAGCACCTTGAGTAAGGTCTTGCGATGTACTTCCGAAGATGCGAGTAGACTCATAATTGAGATCTGGGCGGGCATTCTGCTAAGTTGCTCAACTATGCTGTACTCGCTGTTCTGAATGAGTTTCAGGAACTCTTCGATGTCCCCTTTTGTAACCTGTCTGTCAACTTCCGCAGGTTCAGTTTCTTTACCCTTTGCTTTCCTCCTTCTGAGCTCTAGTTCCTCTGGAGTGTAACTTCGACCAGAGCGAGTCATTTTACCTATCTCGGCGACCTCAGTCCCTGTGACTGCTTCGTCAGCCTAGTTCCATGGAACCTTATCATTGAGAGTGTAGGGCTTCTTTGGGGGATACCTGATGATGATTGGTTCCTTCGGCCCTACGTAAGGAAATGTAATGGGTGGCAGACTTACATTTGCTGAGACTGTAATTGCTGGGAATGGCCTTTTGATGACCATTGGCTGTAAGTGAGAAGTGACAGCTGCGACACTTGCGTCGGGGGAAACGACAAAGGGTTTCCCAGTTGACACTTCCTGAATGCAGTTGACAGTTGCTTCTTGTATTAAACTGATCTTCCGGGTAGTCGTCCGAGGTGTAATGATGGTCTCCTCTTCGAGAGGATCCTCCCATTGCGGGGCCTGGATAACGGGCCTGAGTTGATGCTGCTCAATGTTGCACAGGTCATATGACACTATTCCATGGTCAAAGTTGAACTTGATCACCCCCGAATCGATGAGATCTTGAATTCGATGTCTTAGACCGAGACATCTGTCAGTTCGGTGACCGATGGCTCCCAGGTGGAAGTCACATTTTTCTTCTTGATTGAACCAGACGGCTTTGGCGTCGATAGTTCTTGGTAGCATTGGTACTAATTGGTACTACAAGCCCTGTTTTGATCAACTCTGGTAGCATGACCATAGGTGGGATAGGCAAGTGATCGAACTCCCTTTTAGACTTGGGTGGTACCGGGGTCTTTGGAGCACGTCTTTCTTTTATGGGAATCCTGACAGTGATCCTCTTCTCAGCCTTGTCTTTTATTAGAGATGGTATGAGCTTGGTGAGCATGTCAACCTGCCTTTTTGTCTTTTTCAGTTCCTCGGAGATGAATTGGACTTCTCTTCTCTCTTTAGTCGCTGGAATTCCAAGGCGTCTTCGAGCATCTTTTCTTTGTCACTGAGCAATGCTGAGTTCATTTTTGATCGGCTGATCATTGCAATGTGAGGCGGCTCCTTGCCTTTTTTGATTCTGACTTTCACCTTCTCGTCAAGGCGAGCTATGAGTTGGGACGGATCTTCCACATAATTCTCCAGGATATGCTGCCGATACCCTTCAGGAGTGGTCGGTATTTCCAACCATGCGCTGACCTGGCTATTGAGGTATTGAGTGGGTACCTGCCTTTGGACTGAGGTTGCTGCACTTATCAAGTCGTTCCACCCCTAGTATTCATTAAATCAAAGGTTTCGGAGATGTCCTGATCCATTAGAGCTTGGATTCTTTCCTCAGCTATCTGATTGTGCTGAACTTGTTCCCACGTCTGAGTTGTCATGGGATGATAACTTTCAGAAGGGCTAGCTGAGTCATCAACGATGTACCATTGATCTTTGCTACTTCCCCTTTTGACTATTTGAAAGGATTCATATATGCCATATGATATACTTCATCATCCTCGTTTGGTGCATCAGATTCCTCATCCCAGGGACTTCCCCAAGAGGGCTTGGCAGTTCCAAACGGGGCTGGTGGTGCGCTATAAGTAACCAGAAATGGTCTTGAAGATTCTCCGAGATCCCCGATCGTAGGGTCTACCGCTTCAAGTCTTGTGGCAAAAGGATCCTTTTTCTTCCTTGGAGTTGGAGTCCCTGGAGGAGAAGGACAGTGATCACAGTGACATGGTTTGTCATAGCAGAGAATTTCAAAGTAGGGGTCATTGTCACTGACATGGAACCCTATGACCGGGTAGTCGGTTTCTTTTGCTGGATTGAGGAATCCGTCCCTAATGAGAGGTACAAAGGCTGCACGATTATAAACCTCTTGAGAGATAGGTCTTTTATCGTGAGTGTAAGCAATGATGGGAAAGTCTTCTGGTTTTGCAGCCAAAAGTGATCCGGATTGAATCCTTTACAGGATATAAAAATAATTATCCGCAGGCCTGGAAGGTGTTGCAAACTCTGAGCTGTATACCATGTTGATGGTCCCTTCTGGTTTCTTATCATTTGGACATTCAATCATCTGAGAAGGGTCAATCACCCTTTTCCAAGTCATGGTAGGAGCTTGGCCTTGTCTTCCTTTGTTGGAAGAACCAAGGTCTTCTATGGTCAGCGAGTGCATGCTTGACTGTACTTCGTCGAGCAGGTGATAGGGTAAGTCATTAGACTTGAAGTCTTGGCGGATTCCCCGTTTCCCCTTTTTCCTCTTTGTGAGCTTATTCTCAGTTCGGCTTGCCTGTCGAGCCAAGTCGCCAAAAGGGTCTTTCCCTTAGGTTTCTCCAGAAGGATTCCGGGTGACAGATGTTGCAGTAGCAGTATTCAGATTTTACATGGCAAGTATCCCAGTCGCCTTCTTGAAAAGGCTTCCCATCAGGGGCTCGTGTTATGATTCGACCTTCATAAGGTGTTGGGCTCAAAATCCCTTCTTCGAAATAGGGTTGAAGTGCCTCAAGATCTATTCTTGCTTGATAAATAGGCCAACCACTTTCCTCCAGGATACCGATTAAAGGGAATGCTTCTGGGAGCACTTCTTGAACTTGTCCTTCCTCGATACCCTTTCTGTTCTGACATTTTCAAAGGACCAACTGGTGATGGGGGCATCCACCCCAGGGCGAAATCTCCGTGTATGATACACCATGCAGACCATGGGTGCTTCGACTTCGTTTCTGAAGACGAATTTCATTTTCTTGCCAGGCTCTGAGATCAGACAGGATGGATCCAGAGTTCTTCCCCCTTTCTGTACCATGTTGACAGCTGGTCCTGCCGGGTTGGCATTTCCATGTGCTGGTAATGGATTCTGAGTGATGTTAGGCTTCACTTCTGGTTTGTCCTCAAAAATCAAGAGCTTTTGATCAATGAGGTCTTGGACACGGTGCTTGAGTGCAAAGCATCGGTCGGTCCAATGTCCTGGTGATTTGGAGTGATATTCACAGATGGCATTGGCATCGTGCCAACGTGGAGGTGGATTCGGGACCACTTGAGGACTGATAGGAGTAACATATCCACCGGCGATCAGTTGAGGTAATAACTGTGAGATTGGCATTGGAAGAGGAGTGAACTTTCGGGGTTCCTTCTTGAAACCTGATGATGCTGCCTGGGCATTTGGAGCCTGGGTTTGGACAACGGAAGCATTTGTCGGCTGCTTGTTGTTTACAGGCCGTATGTACATGGCCTTCCTTGGCAGGGGTCCGTCGGACACAGAAAGATTTTGCACATCCCTAGTCTTCATCCCTGTTTCAGCTTTCCGTGGATTCATTTTCCGAACATTGGTGTTTGCAGGAGGTTGATCAAGCAATGCTTGCAAGGCTCGCTGATCAAGCAATTTGCCACTTCTGAGGCCTTCTTCGACTCGTTCCCCGATTGCCACTATCTGTGAGAATGGGGACTTATTGCTGACAAGCATGTGACTGAAGTAAGGCGCCTTCAAAGTGTTGAGGAAGGTTTCCACTAACTCGGTGGCTGTCAAGGGCGGTTGGACTTGAGCGGCCGCTTGTCGCCATCTTTTAGCATAACTCCGGAAACTTTCTTGAGAGTTTTTGTTCATGTGTTGCAGATTATACCGATTTGGTGCCAATTCAGTGTTGAAGGAGTACTCTTTCATGAACGACGAAGACAAATCGGCCCAGGTTCGGATTTTAGAAAGATCCAAATTGACGAACCATGTCAGGGCAGCTCCTGAGAGACTTCTTTGGAACTGTTGCATTAAGAAAGGTTCATCATCTCCATATGCGCTCATTTCTACTCTGAAGACCCGTAGATGAGCTGTGGGACACCCTGAACCACTGTACTTGGTCAGATCTGGGGGTCTGAACTTGGTTGGCGACTTCAGGTTCGGGAAGAGACATAGGCTGGCAAGACTCGTGCTACCATATTCATGATCCCCCTGAAGGTTTCGAACTATTTCTTCAAGACTGTCGAATCTGGCTTTTTCTTCCTCCCTTCTGACAGCTTCAGGTGCGTTATTGACTGCATCGATAACTGGAATAGGGACGACAGGTACCACATTCCCGACCGCTGCTTCGGCTGGTTGTGGATTCACTGGTGCTTGTTGTACTGCAGGCATAACAGGTGCTTGAGCTGCTGTCATTGCTGCAATCATTGCTCGGAGTTGAGCTATTTCAGTTATGAGTAGCCCTGTATCTGCTGCTCTTACTTGTTCATTACCAATCTCTCCGAATTCCTCCATTCTTTGGACGAATCTTCGGGTTCTAACAGGGCTTCGAGTGTGTGCCCTTCTCGGCAATCTGGGTGGCCTCTCCCTTCTGGCGGGAGTGTTGTCTTCCAGCTTTTAGCAACAGCTCTTTCTGCACCTTGTTTCGCTATGTTAAGGAACAAGGGGAAAGGTTAGCAATCATTTAATCGCTCAGAATGACATTTGCCTGATATGATGATATGATATAATATGATTATGATGTGAGATAATGCACAAGAATGAACTTATTATATATGAGACTTTGAGTCTAAACGAGGAAACAATGTGTCAGTCTATTTAAGGACTTATCTTTATTAAAGCTGGGAAAACCCCTAGGGTCAATAACGGAAGAGAGGCCGATCGGAGCAAAGGAGAGCTTCTTATCTTATTACACAAAAAATAGGTAGTCCCTTACTCACAAACAACAGCTAGGCAAAGAAGGAAAGAGACATAACAGATCTGTCCTTCATTCTCCAACGCCTAGGAGAAAAGGGAGATAATAAGTATGCACGAGCGGTCGTAGTGACCAGGGTTGGCTTTAAGGCGCTTGGGAACTTGATTGGTGTGGTGGAGTGACTCGAGTTGTGAAGTCCCGGCATAAGTATGGTAGCAAAGCCGATACCGAGAAGGATGAAGGAATTCAATTGTAAACCGCTCATGTGTAATGATTCGCCCCACCCGGCCCCTTACTCCATAGGCGGAGGCAGCACCTCTTCCTCTGTTGGAAAGGAGGTCCTCCCTCAAGTAATGGGTTCGAAGGGCAAGTGTCAGGTGCTTAAAAGAGAAAAAGGGGAGCGGAAGGGATAGCTTGATTAATGGTTCGGAACAAGAAGGAAGAGCTCCCAAGCCGAGTCAGTACTGGTTCGTGTCGGAACTAGATTAGTGGAACAGGTTTAGGGTTTAGGTAGGGAGAATCTTTTCCTCCGGCTACCTTCGCGTTGTTAGCGCAGGGAAGTCGCTGCTATCTGCGACCGAGGTTTGCCCTCGCTCGATCTCAGTAATCGTAAAATGAAGAAGTTGAAGCAGCCTCCGAGCAGCTCTCATTTATTATATTATCCTTAAGGTTCCTTTAACAACATCCTTCGTTTCCCACCTCTTCCATTCAGCAGTTTGGTCTCAAGAGGACTAATATGCCTGAAAAAAGCCTTAAGCGGGCAAATCAATGACATCCCGAAACGGAGCATCATCTGAGCCCGACAGCATCCTTGTCCTTGACAGTTGGATTAGCCGAGCCGAGGAACCCAGTATTTCATTGAACCAATTTGAGTCCTCAACTTGACCCCATGTCGCTTAAATTTCTCTTCTCTGCCCTTGCTGACCGATCTTTACCATAAGCTGCTCACATTGATTTATTATTAGAGAACTTGGCCTTAAAATCTCTTTTTAAGAAAGTCTGAAAGTTGACGATGTCGATTCTACATGAAGGTGTCAAATGTGATGCTGTACCTGGTCGTTTAAATCAGACCTCTATTTCGGTACAACGAAAAGGAGTTTACTATGGTAAGTGCAGTGAGATTTCTGGAACGAATCATGCTCTCAGAGGCAAGGAAGGATAGAAAGCGACTCCCCGGGAGAGAGTAGCACCCGGTCCGAGAGATTCTTTTTGTGAAGTCTACCTGAGTACAAGATCGGAAAGTTTGCTTACAAAAGCAGTTCTTGAAGAAGAGAGGTTCTGATTAGACAAAGAGCAAGAATTGAACCAACGACTTCTTTTTGTTCACAATCGGTTGTCAGCAAAGAAGATGGTCTTCGTTGGCTAGCTGCTTGAAGCTTCCTCTTCTTCAGTTGCTTTCCCTTGCTTGCCTGCCTTGAGAGAGGACTTGATTAGATCAACTTCCTATGATCGTGCAATCGAGAGAGTGAAGGCTGAGTGTAACTCAGGGGCCATT